GTCTTTCCCACCTAATTCTTTTAGAATTCCACTTTTGAAATGAATTCAGTAAGGTTAAATTTAATTTAGATGAATAAAAAGGCTTATATAAACAGTATGCTATAAATATTCCAAACAAAGCTATACTGACTGAAAAAGTTGCATTTTTCAAAAATTCATACCAATCTACAAAATTTTGTGAATTGGTATGCAAAAGGTTTATCGACGGCGTTAATAATTTTGATAATATATCAAAGTCGATTCCTTCTTGATTGAAAGGAATTCCTATGGCTCCAATAAATAAAGTAAATAAAAGCAATACAAGCATAGGAAATAGAATAGTATTGTCTGATTCATGGGGATAATAGAAAGTTCTTGTATTAAGTCCAAAATTTTCAACAGTAATAAAAGTTTGATTTCTTACATTATTATTAATTTTATATGTTTTATTGCCAAAAAAAGAAGCTCTTTTCGTATTATTCATTGTTAATAATGGTACTAACCCAAAATTGCTATTAAGTTTTTTATCTTCTTCTTTCCCCCATAAAGAGATTGAATAGAAGGAGCGACTTTTTTTTCCACTATAATTTATAAAATAAGTGTTTAAATGTCCTTCAAAAGTAAGTAAATAAATCCGAAACATATAAAATGCGGTTAATCCCGCTGTTGAACAAGCTATTATTGCAAAAATTGGCGAAAATAAGAAACTATCATTAAGAATTTCATCTTTAGACCAAAAACAAGCAAGGGGGGGAATACCACAAAGCGAGAGTGTTCCTACTAAAAAGGCCGTTTTTGTAATCGGCACGTGTTTTGTCAAACCACCCATAAGAATCATATTCTGACTTTTATCGGGAGAATATCCAACTATAGCTTCCATTGAATGAATAATGGATCCAGATCCTAAAAACAGCAAAGCTTTCGAATAAGCATGAGTAATCAAATGAAATAAAGCGGATCTATAAGACCCCATACCTAGAGCTAACATCATATAACCCAATTGAGACATTGTAGAATAGGCTAAACCTCTCTTAATATCTTTTTGAGCAAGAGCTAAAGTGGCTCCTAAGAGTACTGTTATTATACCTATCAAAGATATTATATACATTATAGAAGGGATAACTATAAAAAGAGGAAGAAGACGAGCTACAAGAAAAATTCCCGCCGCTACCATAGTAGCAGCATGTATAAGAGCTGAAATAGGAGTAGGGCCCTCCATGGCATCAGGCAACCATACATGAAGAGGAAATTGTGCAGATTTAGCAATAGGACCCACAAATAATAGAAATGCACACAAAGAAAGGAATAAGAGATTTACTCTATTATTTAAAATTAAATTATTGAATATTTCGAACAAATCTTGAAATTCGAAACTGCCTGTTATCCAATAAAGACCTAAAATTCCTAATAATAAACCAAAATCCCCTACACGATTGGTTACAAAAGCTTTTTGACAGGCATTCGCTGCAATAGGTCGTGTGAACCAAAAACCTATTAATAAATACGAACACATTCCAACTAATTCCCAAAAAAAATAAACTTGGATCAAATTAGAACTAGTAACTAATCCTAACATTGAAGTATTAAAAAAACCCATATAAGCAAAAAACCTCAGATATCCTTGATCATGAGACATATAATTATCACTATAAATCAGAACCAAAATTCCAACAGTTGTAATTAATATTAACATAATAGAAGTAAGTGGATCAATAAAGTAACCGAACTCAAAAGAAAATTCATTATTTATGGTCCAAGACCATACATTTTGATGAATGCAACTTAGAAAAATTTGTTGAATAGATAGATAGAGCGAAAAGATCATAACTATACTTAACAAAAAAATACTCAGAAACGTCCACATACGTCGAAGGTTTTTTGTTGCTGTCGGAAAAAGTAGAAGTCCAGCTCCTAGTAAAATAGGTACTGGAAGTGGAATGAAAGGGATGATCCATGAATATTGATATGTATGTTCCATAAAATAAAAAACCCTTTTTATTTTATTCTTAAATTTATTATTTCTTATTCACTGGTTTGTATATATAGTTTAGTTGTTTTTCAAAGGGGACAATAAAAAGCACATGATTTCAAACCTAAATAGAAATTTTTTTCGAGTTAGTATAATTCTTCATAAACCTTTGAAAAGAAATATATATTAAAATCTAAAAATTAGAAGTGATTAAATAATATTACTAAGTTACTGTAAAAAAAAACGACAAATCTTTTTTTTTTTTTTTTTTTTACTACTAAATAAAATTGTGATTTTATGCAGATACAGAAAAAGTGAATTATAATTCCGTATTACAATAATTTATATACATATATTAAGAATAGAACAAAGATTTACACGACAAAAAAATAATTAATATTAATTATAAAAAAAACTTTACCTAAATAAAGTTATTTGGTTTTGATTTTTTAGAATTATTATTGAATTATGGAATTTAGTGATTGTCTTCCAATACACTAAGTGAGCTTTTTTTTTTCAAGAAATATTATTATAATCGATATTTTTTTTTACAGATGAAGTGAAGAAATTTAATAAAATTATTTCTAATATAATCTATTAGTATAGATTAATTAAATGAGCACTCTCATACGGATTTCAAACGTTAAATACAAAAAATTTTTAAAGAAAAAGGTAAAAAAATTTGGGTTTTAAACTTTTGAATGTCTGTTTTGTTTGAAAAATAATATATAATAAAATTTGAAAGAAAAAAACAACTCGATATGGAGTACGAAAGAATAGAATTAAGAAATGTCTTTGACATCCAATTATACCACTGAAAAACTTTTTTCATTTTTGAATGGCAGTTCCAAAAAAACGTACTTCTATCTCGAAAAAGCGTATTCGTAAAAAAATTTGGAAAAGGAAGGGATATTGGACATCCTTGAAAGCTTTTTCCTTAGGGAAATCGCTTTCTACAGGTAATTCAAAAAGTTTTTTTGTACAACAAAATAAATAAAAAACACTAGAATAATTAGAATTAGCCTAACGTAAAAACAAATTTTTTCTATTTCTAAAAGGGGGGGATTATTATTTTCCCCATCAATAAAATAATAAATAAAGATCTTGTATTTCCTAGTTAAGAGGAAATACAAGATCTTTAAGCGAAATCAATAGGTTCTTGAACTTAATTTAAGTCAAAAATTTTTCACTTTATACCTTTAGGAATTATTATTTCTCTGAATTCTTATATTCTTTACTTGGAATCAAAGTGCTAAAAACATCTATCCATAATACGTGAATATGAGATAATAATAATAATAAGTAATAATATATGATATTTTTTTTTTTAGTGATCCAAAAATCTTATGTTTGTACAATATAAAAAGATGTATGAAAAGAGATATTTTGACAATTATTGTTTTTCATTTCTCGTGAGCAACTTAGGCAAATTTGAGTTAAAATTTCTAAGGATTTTTGAGAAGTTTTAATTTTTAGAAAAAGCATTTTTTTAGTAATAAAATAAATTGTCAATTCCATTGAATTGGCTTCTTTATTTAAAATTTTAATCTCGACGATTGAGTCAAAACTTGTTAGTATTATTTTGAACAAGTTGCCGCTATGGTGAAATTGGTAGACACGCTGCTCTTAGGAAGCAGTGCTAGAGCATCTCGGTTCGAGTCCGAGTAGCGGCATAAGATCTTATAAAAGAGATATTATAAGTTTTAGAATCAAATTAATACCCGACTCTTTTGTCTAAAATCGGGTAAAACCTAGTATTAATTTATTAATTTTTAACAAATTTTTTATGATTTTTTCAATTTTAGAGCATATATTAACTCATATATCTTTTTCGGTCGTTTCAATTGTACTAACAATTTATTTTTTAACTTTATTAGTTAATTTAGATGAAATCATAGGATTTTTTGATTCATCAGATAAAGGAATCGTAATTACGTTTTTTGGTATAACAGGATTATTATTCACGCGTTGGATTTATTCAGGACATTTTCCATTAAGCAATTTATATGAATCATTAATTTTTCTTTCATGGGCTTTTTCAATTATTCATATGGTTTCCTATTTTAATAAAAAAAACAAAAATCACTTAAACGCAATAACTGCGCCAAGTGCTATTTTTATTCAAGGTTTTGCTACTTCAGGTCTTTTAAACAACATGCCTCAGTCTGCAATATTAGTACCAGCTCTCCAGTCCCAGTGGTTAATGATGCACGTAAGTATGATGATATTAGGCTATGGCGCTCTGTTATGCGGATCATTATTATCAATAGCTCTTCTAGTTATTACATTTCGCAAGGTCGGATCTACTTTTTGGAAAAATAATAGGAAAACAAAATTTTTATTAAATGAATTATTTTCTTTTGATGGACTTTACTACATAAACGAAAGAAATTCTGTTTTACTACAACAAAACAGTAATTTTAGTTTTTCTAGAAATTATTATAGGTATCAATTGATTGAACAATTAGATTATTGGAGTTTTCGTATTATTAGTCTTGGATTTATCTTTTTAACCGTCGGCATTCTTTCAGGAGCTGTATGGGCTAATGAAACATGGGGTTCATATTGGAATTGGGATCCAAAAGAAACCTGGGCATTTATTACTTGGACCATATTCGCAATTTATTTACATATTAAAACAAATAGGAATTTTCGAGGTATAAATTCTGCAATTGTGGCGTCGATAGGTTTTCTTTTAATTTGGATATGCTATTTTGGCGTCAATCTTTTAGGAATCGGTTTACATAGTTATGGTTCATTTACATCGAATTAACCAAAAAAGAAAAGAATCCAAATCAAAAAATAGCATCTATATCAAAAAATAGCATCTATATATAACTTCATATAAGTTAAGAAATCAAATTTAGTTTTAGTAGTAAATCATCAAGAACCTTTTGAATCAAGTAGTACAATGATTCAAAAGGTTCTCACAATACAAAAACCAAAGACTTCTTATTATAATTCAATTTAATGTTTTTTTTTATTTCCTGAAAACTATCCATAAAAATAATTAGATAAAATGGATTCGACCTTGTCACTTGCTAATGAGAGCACAAAATCGGGATAAATCCCAATACCAATTATGGGTAGAAGAATAGAGATTGAAAGAAATAACTCTCGGGGTCCAGAATCAAAAAAAGAAAAGTTTTTGGCATTAATTAACTTGTAGCCATAGAACATTTGGCGTGACATAGATAATAAATATATAGGAGTTAATATCATTCCAATTGCCATTACAAAAATAATTAAAATTTTTGAAATTAAGAAATATTTTTGGCTGGTAATTATTCCAAAAAAAACAATTAATTCTGCAACAAAACCACTCATGCCCGGTAAGGCAAGGGAAGCCATCGATAAGATAGTGAACATTGTAAATATCTTTGGAATGGAGATAGCCATTCCACCCATTTCATCAAGATAAACAAGCCGGATTCTATCATAACTCGTTCCGGCCAAGAAAAAAAGTGCAGCGCCAATAAATCCATGAGAGATTATTTGTAAAATAGCTCCATTAAGCCCAGGATCCGTTATCGAACCAATACCTATAATTATAAAACCCATATGAGATACAGAAGAATAGGCTATTCTCTTTTTTAAATTACGTTGACCAGGAGATGTTGAAGCTGCATAAATTATTTGGATTGTACCGACTACCATCAACCAAGGAGAAAACATAGAATGAGCGTGAGGTAATAATTCCATATTGATTCGAACCAACCCATATGCTCCCATTTTTAATAAAATTCCAGCGAGAAGCATACAGGTACTGTAATGTGCCTCGCCGTGGGTGTCAGGTAACCAAGTATGTAAAGGTATAATCGGTGATTTGACGGCAAAAGCAATAAGAAACCCAATATAAAATAGTATTTCTAGTGTGACAGGATAGGATTGATTCGCTAATAGTTCTAAATTTAATGTTGGTTCGTTTGAACCATATAAACTTATACCTAAAACTCCTATTAATAAAAAAATAGAACTTCCTGCAGTGTATAAAATAAATTTTGTAGCTGAATACAAACGTTTTTTTCCACCCCACATGGATAAAAGGAGATAAACGGGAATTAATTCTAATTCCCACATGATGAAAAAAAGTAAAATATCCCGAGAAGAAAATGATCCTATTTGGCCGCTGTACATTGCTAACATCAGGAAATGGAATAATCGGGAATCCCGAGTAACTGGAAAAGCCGCTAAAGTAGCTAAAGTAGTAATAAATCCCGTCAGTAAAATCGTTCCTATAGAAAGTCCATCTATTCCCAGTCTCCAATAAAAATCAAAAAAATTGATCCATTTATAATCTTCGGACAGTTGAATTAATGGGTCGTCCATTTTAAAATTATAACAAAAAGCGTAGGTCGTTAGAAGAAGTTCTAAGATACAAATGCATATAGTATACCACTTATTAACTTTATTTCCCCTATGCGGGAGAAATAACATTAATGAACCGGCAGATATTGGAAAAACAACAATTATTGTTAACCAAGGAAAATTATTCGTGGTAAAGACAAGATACACCAGGTCCAAAGAACGCGTACTCAAAAAAAATATATAAATAAAAAAATATAATTGAACTTTTTTGAGTACGAGTACTTGTCAATAAAAAAAATAAAATGTATTCCAAATTTATTCAAATCCGTTTTTCGGTAACGTATCAATAAGCTAGACCCATACTTCGAGTTGTTTCATGCCATAAATAAACTCGAACGCTCAAAAAATCCGTTGGACAGGCAGATTCACATCTCTTACAACCAACACAATCCTCGGTTCTTGGGGCAGAAGCTATTTGCTTAGCTTTACATCCATCCCAAGGTATCATTTCTAATACGTCTGTAGGACATGCTCGGACACACTGAGTACATCCTATACAGGTATCATAAATTTTTACTGAATGTGACATAGGATCTATAGTTTTTTTAATGTCATAAATTTTCAATCTAGTAAACTTATAACTAAATGATATAGTAAATTAAAATACTAGATGAAGCAATGATTTCCTTTAATAGAATTTTTTTAATGAATTCTGGCTCAATTGGTAAAAACGGGGCTAAAATACTTTGATTTCTTAGATTTTAACAAATCTAATCTAGTAAGTCATAACCTATCATATATGCAAATCGAAACCTAGAATTTTTTGATTTATGCTACTTATTTAATAAGGTCGATTGGTTGATGCGAGTTGATTTTCTGTTACGATAAATTGACGAGACTATAGCTAATCCAATAGCTGCTTCAGCGGCTGCAATTGCTATAACAAAAATGCAGAAAATATCCCCTTTTAGTTGGGAATTATCAAAAAAATCAGAAAATGTTACGAAATTCATATTAACTGCATTGAGTATAAGTTCAAGGCACATAAGAGCCCTAACCATATTTCGACTCGTGATCAATCCATAAAGACCAATCAAAAATAAATAGGCACTCAAAACAAGTACATGTTCGAGTATCATTGAGCAACTCCTTATCAATTTTGATTCATTTAAATCTGAATAATAAAAACAATTCACCGGATTCAATCAACTAGAATATAACAACAAAGTACGAATAAAAACTATATTAGGGAAAAAATATAAAATATATATATCAAATATAAAAGTTGATATTTAAAATATGAAATAGTATTCAATCAATTTGAATTGAATGAATGGAAAAAAATATCATAACATACACAAATACAAAGTTTTGTTTGGTCTTTACTAATTGGAACCTTTTTTATTGACGAGCCACAGAAATTGCACCTATTAAAGCAACTAAAAGAATTATTGAAATGAGTTCAAACGGAAGAAAAAAATCTGTTGATAAATGAATTCCTATTTGTTGACTATTACTTATTAAATCTTGTTCTAAAATCTGGTTTAATCTTGTAGTCCAAATAACCCCGTACCATGACGTATCGAGAATAGTAGCAATTAATGAAAAAAGAATAGTTGTACAAACCAATGAAGTAATCCCATTCCCAACAGTCCACAGATTGAAATCTATGGAATATTCTGAATCATTCATGAACATAACAGCAAATAGGATTAAAACATTTATGGCCCCCACGTAAATAAGGAGTTGTGCAGCAGCTACAAAATGGGAATTTGCTAGAATATACAATAAAGATATACAAACAAGAACAAATCCTAAGGAAAAGGCTGAAAATATTGGGTTAGGAAGTAATACCACTCCCAGACCTCCGACTAGAATACCAGATCCCAGAAAAACTAAAAGAAAATCATGTATTGGTCCAGGCAAATCCATTATATTATTAAAAAAAGAAAAAATAGAAATCCTTTTCATGACCTTATTAATTTAACCGGGGAATTTTTTTTAATATGTTTCTAATAGAGTGAAATTAGAATCTAATGAATATGAATTGATGTAGATACAATTATTAGACAGTTTCGCTTTTTTCATTCTAATATTTTCAACCTATCTATTTCAAGATAGTAATTACGAAGATATTATATTAAAAGGATGAGCCTTAATACTTAATATTATTCTATAAATACAAGTTTTTAATTCAATTCTTTCTCTTTCTATAATAATATAATATAATTCAACAGTTTTACATTCTTTTTTTAATAAAATTAATAGGTTTACCCATTTGTTGTTTGAGGTGAATTCAAAATTGTTCGAATAGTGTAATCGTCAATTACTGACATTGGTAAACGACCCAAAGCTATTTGATTATAATTCAACTCGTGACGATCATAAGTTGAAAATTCATATTCTTCAGTCATTGACAAACAATTTGTTGGACAATATTCAACACAATTACCACAAAATATACAAATTCCAAAATCAATACTGTAATTAAGCAATCGTTTTTTTCGAATATTGGTTTCCAATTTCCAATCAACAACAGGCAGATCTATAGGACATACTCGAACACATACTTCACAAGCAATGCATTTATCAAATTCGAAATGGATTCGACCGCGAAAACGTTCTGATGTTATTAATTTTTCATAGGGATATTGAATAGTTACAGGTAAACGATTTGTGTGGGATAAGGTAATCATGAAACCCTGACCAATATACCTTGCAGCTCGTAGGGTTTGTTGACCATAATTCATGAACCCGGTTATCATAGGAAGCATATTGTAATTATCTATGAATAATTTGATCTTTGTTTCTTTCTCTTGTTTAAAACAAGTAATGAATATCTTGGATTCATTTTTAATTTAGAGTGAAAAGAGTTGGAAAGAAGTTGTTAATAATAGATTACCAAGGGAAATCGGTAAAAGAAATTTCCATCCAAGATTTAATAGTTGATCCATTCTTAGCCTAGGTAAAGTCCATCTGGTTGCGATAGAAATGAACAAGAACAAATAAGTTTTAGCTAATGTAATAAAGATACCAATTGTTGTTCCAAAAATTTGATCCTTTTCAAATAGCTCCAGAATAGATATATACGGAATAGAAAAATTCCAACCGCCTAAGTACAGAACTGTTACAAATAATGAGGAAATTAATAGATTTAGATAAGAAGCAACGTAAAATAAACCAAATTTGATACCGGAATATTCAGTTTGATAACCTGCTATTAATTCTTCTTCCGCTTCTGGTAAATCAAAAGGTAACCTCTCGCATTCTGCTAGGGAAGAAATTAGAAAAATGATAAAACCTATAGGTTGACGCCACAAATTCCATCCCCAAAAACCATATTTTGATTGTGCCTCAACTATATCAACTGTACTTAAACTATTAGATAATCCTAGTCGGTGATAACATTACTATTCTCACCGCTATTACAAAACCGTACATGAGGTCTTCGCCTCATACGGCTCCTCGGGGGCCGTAAATAAATCTAAGGACCAGATTAGTATTATTTAGATGGATATGATGTGTTCTAAAATGGATTAAATAAAAATCTATCTGGGGTCCCGAATTATACCAATGGAATTCTGTCTGCTCAAATTCTAAAAATAAAAAATGCGCTTCGGAATTCATCTCATCCTTTACAACTTTTAATTTCGATTTGTTGAGTAATAACTTAATCCTTTAATAAAACACCCCTTGTAAAAATAAAACTAGGTATTTCAGCCCGTCGTGGTTTTCAATTACGAAAAAGAATTAAACATCCTATTAGTTTATTATTCATGATAGAAATTCTATTTTATTTTCGAAATCTATCAAAATAAATATCCTTGTTTCGTTCCTATTCTTCTTTCTTTTTTAGAAAAAAGTCGGTGGACTTAAAAAAAATAAAGGATTATTTCGTTTCTGATAGTCATTACATTTATCGGTGGATGGGAGCATACTCTGAATCGGAATCTTGGGGAGTACTGCCTGATCATTTCTACAAATTTCAAGCCCCAATTAACCTTCTTTTTTTTATCTTATGTTATGCATAAATATCCTTTTCAATTTGGTTAATCTCTATTACAAATTCTTTGTGTATTTTGGTGTTTCTACCCATCCACGCGTTTTTACCTAATTGCCGCTCACTTTGTAATATATGTATGGTAATTTATATAACTGATAGTGAAAACGTCATACGGTTAATATTTTTTTTAACCCGCTTCAAGCCCGGATGACTAATCAACCAACCTTGGGGTAAAGCGATTCTTACGCTTATGTTTATTTCCGTTTAACCTTTCTACATAGGAAATGAGTCAATTTTTCTTTTTACTGCTAATTTCTGAGCTGTTTTTTTTCACTCATATATAACTATCAAATTCCTTTTATTAAGATTAAGATTAACCCGAAAGATAAATATATATATTCCATTTTTTCATTTATTAATCTAGAAGAAACGGAATAAACGTTTATGTTTCAACGAATCGCACGTAGAGATATTGATAAAACACATAGAGTTAATGGTATTTCATAACTAATCGCTTGGGCAGCAGCTCGCAGACCACCTAAAAAAGAATATTTATTATTTGATCCATATCCTGACATAAGAAGTCCGATTGGAGCAATACTTGAGATGGCAATCCATAAAAAAATACCGATATTGAGATCCGCTAAAACAAGGTGATTGCTAAAGGGAATTACTGAATAACTTAGTAAAATAGAGATAACTGCTATAGATGGTCCAATACTAAATAAAGGAGTATTTCCTCGAGATGGACGAAGATCTTCTTTGAAAAGTAGTTTTGTCCCGTCGGCTAAAGCTTGAAGAATTCCTAACGGGCCGGCGTATTCAGGTCCAATACGTTGTTGTATCCCTGCAGATATTTCTCTTTCTAACCACACAATTACTAGTACACCTGTTATGATTCCCAATACAAGAGAAAATATAGGGACAAATATCCATATGAGTCCATAGACCTCTTTTAAAGATTCCAATCTAACAAAAGAATTTATAGTTTGTACTTCTGTTGCATAAATTATCATTTTAACGATCAACTTCTCCCATAATTATATCTATGCTACCGAGTATCGTCATAATATCAGCCAATTTCATTCTTTTAACTAGTTCAGGAAGAATTTGCAAATTAATAAAACCCGGCGGTCGGATTTTCCATCTCCAAGGAAAACCACTTTGATCTCCTATGAGAAAAATTCCTAATTCCCCTTTTGGAGCTTCAACTCTTACATAAAGTTCTTGTTTCGATAATTCAAAAGTAGGGGAAGGTTTTTTACTAATGAATCGATATTCAAAATCATTCCACTCTGGAGTCCTTTTTTTATCAAAGCTTCTACTTTCTAAATTCTCATAGGGACCCCCGGGAAGTCCTTCCAGAGCCTGTTGAATAATTTTGATGGATTCTGTCATTTCGCTAAGTCGTACTAAATAACGAGCTAATGAATCTCCTTGTTTTTGCCACTGAATTTCCCATTCAAATTCATCGTAAGACTCATAACGATCAACTTTACGAAGATCCCATGGTATTCCGGATGCGCGGAGCATTGGTCCGGATAAACCCCAATTTATTGCTTCTTCCCCACCAATAATCCCAACGCCTTCAACCCGTTCTAAAAAAATAGGATTTCGTGTAATCAGTTTTTGATATTCAACAACCTCTGTTAAAAAATAATCACAAAAATCCAAGCATTTATCTATCCAACCATAAGGTAAATCAGCCGCTATTCCTCCAATACGAAAAAAATTATGCATCATTCTCATACCGGTGGCAGCTTCGAATAGATCATATACAAATTCTCGTTCTCTGAAAATATAGAAAAAGGGAGTCTGTGCCCCAATATCTGCCATAAAAGGGCCAAGCCATAACAGATGAGAAGCTATACGACTCAATTCCAGCATAATTACTCTGATATAGCTGGCCCTTTTAGGAACTTGAATATTTCCCAATTGTTCTGGTCCATTTACTGTTATTGCTTCTGTAAACATAGTAGCTAAATAATCCCACCGCGTTACATAAGGTAAATATTGTATAATTGCTCGGTTTTCTGCAATTTTTTCCATTCCTCTGTGTAAATAACCTAATATGGGTTCACAGTCAACAACATCCTCACCGTCTAGAGTAACAATTAAGCGAAGAACACCATGCATGGATGGGTGGTGAGGTCCCATATTGACTATCATAAGATCTTTTCCTGTAACTGGTCTCTTCATAAGTTTTTCCTTGATTCGTTCTGGTATGAATTAGATTGCTGAAAAAGAAGTTTATTAAAAAATTCAAGATCTAAAAAATTAACTAATTCACAATTTTGGAATTTAACGAGTTTTTAATTCCCGAATATTCAACTGATTAATTAATTCTTTATAACGTACTCTATTTTTTTTTGACAAATAAGCTAGCAGTCGTTGACGTTTTCCCAGAATTTTTCGTAGACCCCTCTGAGATAAATAATCTTTTCTGTGCAATTCCAAATGTGAAGTAAGTCTTCGTATCTTATTAGTGAAACTGAATACTTGAAATTCAACAGATCCCTTGCTTTCTTCTTTTTTTTCGTGAAATGAAATGAATGTATTTTTTATCATAAAAAGAAATCCTTCCCTTTTTAATATGAATTGAAAGATATGAATTTTACTGATCAGTAATAATAATGGTAGTTTTTTTGTACAAGGATCCGAATTTAATTATCAACTTCTTAATTCTTAATTTTAGAAAAAAATAAAAAAAGTCTAAATTTCGATCTAAAAAAGTAGGATTTTTTTTTTTTTATTTATTTATGGATCTGCTCTGATTGGTATCTATGTCATTAATTAACTGAATCTCATGTATAAAGATTGAATTGAAAACAATCCCTCATATTTGTGCATACAATTTTTTTCATATACCGTAACTTAATATTATATATATAGTAAAAATTTAGTAAAAAGGATCTACCATTAATGCATTTGAAATCGTGTATACATGTGTATTCTTATCATACTGAAATGATTTCCGTTAGTCGTATTAAACCAATAGCGATTCATACAAGCTAAATCTTCTAATCGAAAATTGGGCCAAAGAAAGGATTTTAATTTAATTAGGTTTTTTTTATCCTTATCAAGATCTTTCTTTTTTTTCAAAACTGTAGTCAAAGTTTGACTATTTGTATCAAATCTTGAATTTCTATCCCTCGCATTTTTTTTTTTTAAGTTGAAACAAATTAGAATTCTAAATTCTTTACGTCGTTTAGGGGATAGAATATTTTCAGGAACAAAGAAATCATAATTCTTTTTTTTATCAATATAGCTTTTTTTTTTTGATCTTTTACTTATTTTTTGTTTATTTTTATGAACCAATGAAATCCCGACGGTTCTATATATAATAAGTTGTCCATCGTTTTTTACAGACAAACGGACAGGTTCAACAATCAATATTCCTTTTTTTATTAATTTTGAAAAAGTGAAATTCTTCTCAATCATTAGAATATCTAGGTTCATCTCTCCTCTTTCAATAGAAGATATCACTATCTCGTTTGGATTTTTTAGTCTAACCAAGAGACAGTATACTTTTACATTATTGAGAATTTTTTGATTAAAAAAACAATTCCATCGCAATTGAAAATGCGAATACCTTTTGAGAAACAAGTCAAGTTCCGCTTCGGTATTGCTTTTTAGTTGCTTTTTATTTTTACGTTTTTTTATCTTCGATTCTGCATAATTTTCTTCAATATTTTTTTCTTGGTTTGATAGAGCTAATTCCGTATCTATTTTTGTTTCTTTATCTAATTCAAACTCTTCTTGATCTGCCAATTCGTTTTCTTCTTTATTTAGATAAAATGGAAAGAATTTTTTTTCGTTTGATAGTATAAAACCTTTTTTATTTAGAGTGATCTGTTTATTCACATTTTTTGTTTCATTAAAATTGAAAAGAAGTAATTTAATTGGTATGACCCACGGTTTCATTTTATATGTACTAGAAAATAAGAAAAATTCAGGAAAGAAAAAAAAGTCAAAATTTGTTATACGATGATTTAGTATTTCTTCATTCATTCCCATCCAATCAAAAAAGTTTATTTTTTCATTGGCAAGACCCGTCTTAGTTATTTTATCAATTCTTTGATAATTCTGAACTTTAGTCTTAATAGATTTTTTTTTACTCTTAGTATCAGGCTCAATATTTACTTTTTTTATAAACCAAAAGTTGAGAATTCTCCAATCCAAATATTTTCTATGCCGAATTTCCCCTATACCCCGAATATTATATTTTTCTAGAAAACAAGAGACTAAACAATTTTCTAGGCCTGTAGACATATCAAAAAATTTTTCTGTAGAATGAATAGATTTGTAGCAAAAAAGATTATATATAGAATCCTTTTTGAAATTCTGTTTTGGATTGAAAAATGAGTTAGCCTCAAAAAATTTTTGTTTTTTGGAATTATCAAAACAATTTTTTTCATATGAATCCACTTTGGTTAAACTTGGATTTAGAACGAGAGAGTCTTGGTTTATTTTCTTTTTCCATTTTTGGGTTACTAATCTAGCCCATGCAATCTGAGGTAAATTATATTGAGAATTACTTCGTAACCAGTTTTTCCATTGATTTATTTCGGAATTTAAAAGGGTTTTATCTTTCCATTCATAATGACAGATCCCTTGTTCTTGAAAAAAATCCTTTATTTTATTCTTAACAAAAAAGGATGTTATGTATATGTTATATTCAAAAAAAGCCTTTAATTTAGAAAAGTTACTAACTTGAATTTGTGATAATTTGTAAAATACATATGCTTGTGATAAAGAGCATAAGTCATAACTAAAAAAATTTTTTTTTGATATGAAATTTTTTATAGTCGAAATAAAATAAATGGTATTTTTTTTTTTATTAAATTTTTCTCTATTTTCGTCATTCTTGTAAATATATCTATCAAGAAATTTTTTTGTTGATTCAAAAAAAAGTTTTGTAGTAATTCTTGGAATATTAATGATACCTAGAAAAATAGTTATAGACAGTTGTTCAACGCAAAATTTTATAAAAAAAACAGATTTACGAATTAATCGAGTATTTTTTCTTTTTAATGTCTGCCAACTTTTTTTTGATGACTCAATTATTTTAGAATCATAACACAGTTTGTTACAACTATTAGTTAGTTTTTCTTGTGAAATTTCTTCCGTTTGATTTCTGATTGTCTTTATTCTATCAATCACATTTTTGATTTTGTTTTCGCTGAGTGAAGAATTTGGCCACTCCGTGGATTTTTTTTGAACAGATAGTTCATGAATCATCTGATTACTCATTACTGAATCTTTTTTAGTTTCATTTAATTCATATATTTCTCTCGGGCCAACTAATGGAATTCTATTTCGTTTTGAAAGCTTTTTTTTTTTTCCTTTTAGAAAAAGCAAGTTTTTTATAATCAAGTTTTTAATTTCTTTTTCGACTTTTAGGAAAATTGTTGTTCTTTCTTTGAAAATTTTTAAAACGGGAAAAGACTTCGTTTTAGATTTTTTGATTCTTTTTTTTAATTCTTTAAAAATAGGTTTAAAAAAAGAAGGCTTTTTTTTTGTAGAACCAAAAGGTAGGTCAGTTTCCAGTCCCCAAACTGTTAAAAAACAAAAATCATTTTTTTCTCTTTTTATTTTTTTTAATCTAGCCTTCTGAGATGATTGAAATTTATATTTATGCCAAGGTTTAAGATAAAACGGAAATAGGATTTTTATCTGAATACCATCTGTTAACCAGTTTCTTGGAAATTCTGTTTCGGATAGTTGAACCCCATTATAAGTACATTTAATATGCATTTCACGTTTCCAATCCGTTAAATCCTCAGGCCACTCGGAAGATTGAAATAATAAAACACGGATGCTATTTTTAATTATTATCAATAAAGGTATTATAATATATTTTCTAAGAATAGAGTGAGTTACTAATATAAAACCTCTTATTGTTTGAGCAAATAGGAAGCTATCCCAAGTTTCCGCAATTTCTATCCGTCTTAGTTCTTCTTTTTTTGATTGTTCTTCTTCGGTTTTATAGATAAATTTTTTTTGTTTCCACATGAAATTTCTAAGAATTTTTTTTTTTAGCCCCCATATATCAAACGAAAAAAAAAAAAATTTATCTATTCTATCAAAAAAAAGGGGCGAATGTGCTTTTGCTTGCAAAAATTCCCAAATAACAGTTTTACGCCTTTGGGAACGCATGGATCCTTTAATTATCTCTCGACGAAAATCAGATTGTTGTGAATAACGGATCAAAGCCATTTCATCTGTTTGATCAGAATTTTGATTATCTGTGAAATTAGTATAAATATCGTTATGCGGTTCTTTTAACTCAGTAAAAACCACTACACGTTTTGCTTTTCTTGAACGAATTCCAGGCTCGGTTGGTACAGTTTCTTCAATTTCGCCTTCCAATTCTTCCAACTCACTTGTTAATTTGTATGACCATTGAGGAACTTTTTTGTTGATTTCATGGAAATCAATAAAATTTTTTATAAGAGTTTGATCATTATTATAAATTATAACGACATCAAATAAAATTTTGAAAATTTTTATTTCTTCTTCTGAATGAATTTTTTCTTCTTGGGGTTCTGAAAAAAAATAAAGTTTTTTTTCTATGGATAAAGACTTTCTATTAAATTGTTCTATTGTTTGCTCAAATTTTTGAGAATTAATTTTTAGAAGTATACCATGAATTTTGTTTATCCAAGATCCTCTTATATTCTTTTTTTTATAGGTTTTGGTTATGATTTGGAATGGAGATAATTTTTTGATTCTTCCGCGAGAGATCCCATGCAAAAATGGATCATAAATTTTAGGTAAATATTCTTTTTTAGTTTCGTTATGACAAAATCGAGTCGTTTTTTCCAGTATATTTTCAATAGACCATTTCTTATCTAAAGCTTCAATTCTATTTAAAAATGCGTTTTTTAAATTTTCCTTTTTTTCTTCATTGATCAAACTCCAACAAGTATAAACTTGATTCGAGGGTGTTTTTTCTGTTGTAAATAAAGGGATCTTTTTTTTTATCATTTCAAAAAAAGTTGAAAGGGTGGGGGGATATGTAAAAGATATTCGTTCTTTTCCATCACTTTGGCATGTATAAAAAAAATATTGTGACATTTCATTTCTTACAGTATTTTCAATTTTATCATTTTTTATATATCGATTTGGTCTATTCCATCTTTTATAATCGAAAATTAGAGTTACAAAAGGTTTTTCAAACCATAGAAAATGATCCTCTTTTTTTTTTATTTTGAAAAATTCTAAATTCGAATTTTCTT